TCCAATATGAGAGCGAGACAAGCAAGCCTGAACCCATCCAATGAAGGAAGTGACGCTTGCTACGATCAATATCCGAACAACACCTTGACTTTGAATCTAGATGATGGTGGGCTGTTAAGCCCCCCTCCCTCCCGCGCGATTTGATCTCTCTCCCATTTGCCGAGTCGAGCTATCACCCCGATTGGAATAGATATACACAGCCCCTCTACCCCCTACTCTAGTCAGCTTTCTATCTCTTTCTCCAACCTTCGATGATCCTCCTGCAGGCAAATCATCGAAGTCAAGAAGAAGTGATGGGCCTGATCTTCCGATATCGATATCAGATCCATAAGCTAGCTCTTGGTTAAGAAAATCCTGAATATGCTGACCCGGGTGCAGTAAACGAACTTATATTCTCTTCCCTCCCCTCTATTCCCCTTACATAAAAGGCGAGTAACAAAGCCTCTACCGTTTGAGGGACGCCGTGCGATCATACAACTACTCCACGTGGGCCTTAATCTGCGCATACGAAGAAATAAGAACATGTTTTCAAAGACCTCTGGAAATGCCCGTTTTGTCTACTTAACATATGGGACGAGCTAAGCTATATACCGGCTTGGAGCTTTCTTCACCAGTTCCCATAGCCTCTTCTCTTCCATCTTTTCCTAAAGCAAGGTTGGCGTGGATAAGGCTTATGTGTAGCATAAGGGTTGGCTTTTAGTCCTTCTTTCCGTCCTTGGATCCCGGACAGAAGTAAGATGATTCAACACCGACCGAGAAAATGACCCGCCTCGTCCTCCCCTTTCAGAACCTCTAGTGCTTGCCTTATCTGTGAAATGACGTGGAAGTTCAGTGTGATTCACTTTTTTAGTCTTCCTCTCTTCTTCGAACCCTCTACCTTGAATTCATAACCTGCATAAGGAAGACCTGAAACTGGAGGACAAGCGGATGCTCAGTCTTTCCCCAGTGAGCTCGTCTCGTCTTAGGGAAGGGCATTTTTATTCACCAGGAACCACCACTGGATCAGGAGCAGGATCCCCTCTCTCTGGGCGGGCAAACAAAAGAAAGAAAGCACACTCGTCGGTTATCCACCCTGCCCGTAAGCCAGATCGATTTATTCATAAAAGAAAACATATATATCATCTTTCTATACGTTCGTTAACTTAACCAGTGGGGCTTCCCAACATCCAACAGAAGCGTTAGTTGATCGGTCTACTGAACCTGGCTTTTGAACTCGTCATTCCGGGCGCACTCGATTGACCTTAGCTTATGGTCTAGGCCTCACATTCGTCTCCGTCATCTCCGTCTCTGTCTCCCCTTCGAAAGTCAACACAACATAAGAACGAGTAAAACAAGATAAAGAATCCCCTTCATTCTATGAACTTCTTTATTGAATTGAATGCTTGGTGTCAGAGCTCGTGAAGGAAGAGTCACTCGCCCGTAAACCATCATGACACAAGGGAACGGGAAGCGCAATAGCAACCCATAAGCTTTACTAATAGGGGCATTCCATTGATAACGATAGAAAGAGCGATCCACGGAAGCCATTGAAACCAAGCTTGATAGGATAAGAGCACTCTAACACGAACAGGACCAGGTCAGACATCGCCCTACTAGATAGAAAAGGTTGGGGAGGGCATATGATTGATCTAAAGATTAAAGGGAGCTGGACCAAGCCATCCTGATCGTCCCATACCTTTGAAAGCCCACCAGCTAGCATTCGGAATCACAAGAATAGCGAACTGGGGCGAGCCTATATAATGATAATGTAATAAAGCAAATTGTAAAATACCCAACATCGATCATCAGAGGGATAGTAGCGGACGAGACAAGCTCCTGCGCCTACAACAGATCCTGCAGTTTCAGCTTCGACACCAGCGGCTACTTAAGCTGAAGCTCCTGTTCAAGGGAAGGGTTCCAAACCAGCCTTAGAACCAACCTTAGACCAGACCCAGAAGCAACCAGAAGAGAAAGCCCCCAACTCAACTCCCCGAGACAGCTATTGGCATCAGGGGGCAGCGATGACCAGGACCCGCACCCCCGGAAAAAGATAAAGGCTCTCGTTCGGAAACCACCCCTCCCTATACCTAAAAAGCCTTCCCCTCGTTTAAAGAAAGCCCTCTCTGTGAGCTAGACAGCGAGTCAGCATTCGTCCAACTATTTAGGTCCATGATCCCTCGCCCCGGTCTCTAGATGAGAGGATTCCTTTCCACCGACACCAGATCCCCTTGGCTCAGACAACCACACGATGGAAGAAAGGTTTTTTGAGGGATTGATATATGTTCATAACCGGACTTCCCGCTAGCACGCCCCACTCCTAACTGCATAAGAAATCGAACCCGAAACTAAGCTAAGGCTGTGGAGGTTTTTATTACTGCTTGTCCGCCAGCCAGTAAGCGCTTGGCCCCCGGGCATTGATTAAGTGAGAGAGGACTACCACTTTCGCTCTCCCATCAGTGTGACTAAACTCATCTCCGTCTGCTACTCGCCTGGCCTTAGCCTCTGATCTTTCATCCGTGCCTTCTTAATCCAAGAAAGCTTCTAGGTTTTTCTCCCTTCCATCCTAGTCCGGCAGGCAGCACTTGTAAAAAAAAATCCGGTTAAACGCTCATCAGTTCTCATAGCGAGGCCTCGCTTATTGGATTGAAGCCAACACAACACAACCTAAGCGGTTGCCTGACCTTTATTTGCAGAGTCCCTCAAGCCCCCTCTCGATGAAAAAAGGGGGGAAAGGCACCGGACGCAATTTCGGAACCGGTGCATGCCTAAAGATCGCCTCCTCTAAGAACCTCTCTGCGCCCCTCCCTCTCCTTTCAGTCGAGCTACTTCGTTACCCCGATGCTACCCTGAAGCCGGATCGTGTAGCCCACCTTTGCCCCGGCTTGATTACGAAGAAGAGGCTGTCTCATATCATGGGGGAGTCGAAGCCCTACGGCTAGGACGTAAGCCAGCCGGAAACCAACTAATCTACTTTGGCATTCATGTGCCACGGGTGGACTGAGATCCAAAATATTTTCTGTCAATGGCTTACAGTACTCGATGACTGCATACGTAAGAAAATGTCGAAGGACCACTTTCTATTTTTTTCTCTGTTAATGGATTGGAAAATGAATCGAATTGCATGCAGCATACGTATGAAATTAACACCTCCCCTGCGGTGCCATCAATGAGAATCGAACCAACCACAGCCCCACTACTTACTTTATTATTCCAAGGTTTCGCACCCTGTTGACATTTGTTTCTCGCTGAGTAAGCAATGTCTTTCCCGCCCCGGTACTCAAAAGTCTTATTTGCGGAGAAGGGTTGGTCGTAGATCAGAACGATCGGGCTTCCGGGTAGCTTCTGGGAGTGCTCTACGAGAAGGCATATGTGTTACATCCGGGAGTGCTCAATGATGTCTAGCAGAAGAAGAGGAGAGGATAAGCAAGAAGGTAATATCAGTAGTGAGACTCGAGGGTACCATCAGGGGGGGTTTGGGGGTCCTCCCCCAGCCTAGCTAATAGAGAACTTAAATCTTCCCGTTAAGACTGACCAGAAATACCGGGGTTGAAGGCTTCAGTGAGAGTTCCAGGGTTGTCAACTAGAAGGCTGATTAGAAGATAAGGTTTTTTCCAGGGTTGTCTACGATCAGAACTAGAAGGAAGATGTGATAGCAGTAGCAGAAGGCGGATGCTCTAGTTCCAGGCTGATTATAAGAGATAGTTTACTCGGACGGTGGGATAGCTTAAACATCATCTCCTCCTATCCCGGTGGGAGTACTGAAAGAGGGTGTTACGGGCTTCTTCTTATAAGAAGGAGGGCTTTAGGGCTTAACTAAGTATTAGTTAAGGGCTCGGAACTTCTAGTAAGTGAAGGTCAGCGGGAGCTGCTATCGGTAGCGGAAAGGGCTTGACTTATCTAAGTAAAGGTAGTAGAGACGGCTTGCATCAGGGTTGGCGTGGATAAGGCTTATGTGTAGCATAAGGGTTGGCTTTTAGTCCTTCTTTCCCAAAAAGAAGTAGACCTTATGGTACGTACCCTTCTTAGCCATTGGTGCGTTAAGGCTGAATGGGTAGTCTAAAAACAAAAGAGGCTTCTCCTCAAAGGTAGTTTACTTGCTTAGTGCTTGCTTGCGCTAAGGATCGAAGAGCTTAGTGTGAAACGCTAAGGAAGTCATATGCTCTTTTCTTAAGTGTGGTGCCCTCAATACAACCTTCCCTAAAAGTGGAGGTAGGAGATCCAGTTAACGAATAGGCTACGGCTGTAGCTGCAACGAGTAATGAATTCTCGGAAGCTCTTTCTTAAGGGGTGCCCCCTTCCCTCGAATGCTGCATTGGAGCGAGTTCTTCTACTGCCGAGTCCAGCTCAGGTAGCCATTCGTTCATGCTTCGCCCGGAAGGTTCCTGATAGCTGGTTGACAAATTGCTGTATACTATACTAGGATGCCGGATCTAGATAGATCCAAAGCCTGACTACACGGAATAAATGTAATAATCCGGAGATGACCGCTTTCTTTGTACTCGGCCTCGTTGTTTTAGGCCTCCAAGCCCAGCTTTACGGCTTTCTCGATCTTAGCGTTTTCTGGTGTTACCAGAACAATACCGATACCAGATCCGCTTTCATTCGACGAGCCATCAACGAACAATCTCCACCCCGAACTCTGAGCAAACAGGTCTTGGAGGCCGCCCCCAGTAGCCAGGTCTGGGATAATCTTCAATTTGTTCGGTTCTCACCTCTGAGGTGAGCTTGTCTGGAGTTCTTTTCTCTACGTTGGCCATAGAGGTCGGCTCGTCATCTATGGAATAGTCGCCCCCAATGTCTGATTCTACAGGGAAATCTGCCAGGAAGCTGGCTAGTGCTTGACCTTTTTCTGCTGTTCGTGGTTCGTATCGAATGTCGAACTCGCCTAGCTGAACTGCCCACTTTGCGACTCTTCCGGGCAGGTCGGTCTTGCCGAGGTCTTTTTTGAGGGGTTGAAAGGCTTCTTCGCAGTCAGACGTCCACTCGAATGTGGTATTCTTCTTCAGGAGCTGAAAAAGAGGTCGACACTTGTCTGATGGCCTGGATATGAACCTGTTGAGGGCTGCGACTCATCCATTATGCTTGCCTGAGGATCCTCTTCACTTGGCATGCTATCTCAAGAGAACGAGGAGAGTAGGACTGAAGAAGTGTTACTCGGAAATTGGGGAATAATCTCCTTGAGAGAGGGTATCAGATGTTTTGCCATGATGGTGATGACGAAAGTCTGTTAGTTTGGGCCTAGGCCTTTCAGAAACCAGTATACCTTGTGCGTCTCGGGCACAGGACATCCTATCGCACACAAGACTAACATATTATCTTAAAGTGTCTAGCACGCGCACCTGACGGAACGGAATTTCTTTTTTGAACTCCTTATCTCGAAGCCGTGGGCGTTCTGCCTGTTTGCATTCGTTGATGCCTGCGTCTTCGATCTCTCTTTGCAAAAAGGGAAGGGAGCCTTTCTGTAACGGCGACAGAGGGTGTTGCCGGAAGTTGTTTTGAAAAACAACATAAATACTTCTTCTTCTACGATATTTCGGGTGAGCATAAGCCGTAGTGACCGACTGACCCAATGGCTTATGCTCACCCACATTTTATTAAATTAATTACTTTACTGCAAGTATCTTATCCTTAATTTATAAATAAGGATCTGAGCCATGAGCGGTCTATTGATCAAGAGTCCCGCTTAGTCCGTCACCTCGTCTTCACTGAACACCTACCCACTCGCCTCCGAGACTTTCTTACCTCTCCGAGAATGGAGGTACTCGATCGTTTTGGGAACGTGAGGGGGGGAGGACACTTTAGGAGAAGTGACCCGATGCACGCCGGGGAACGGCTCTATCTACCTGAAGCTAAGCATAGAGCTTGCTGGCAGCACTTTGACTTCGACAAAAATTAAGTTTAGTACAGGCTAGGTAAGGAGTTGTTGACCACGACACTCTTACTCTTCAGTTATGTGTTCTCTGTTGGTTGGCTTGCCACTCTAGCTGAGTGCCTTTGATTATCATTGGCCGATAGGGATAGCCCCTTCCCTTTCTTCACGTCACCGCACTGAATTCTATGCACTTTACTCACGTTCTTTACTCTAGTCCTGTCATTCTTCTGAGAGCAAGGGTCCAACATATCCGAAAAATAAGGAGGATTCCTCGCCCGCGCTTCGCGCGATACATACCAAAAAGATTTAAAAAATGGTTTTTCTTCTCTTAACATCAGTTTAACTCATCTTTCATCCACTCCCCGATTGGCAGCGCGCGGGGCAGGTCGGCGTCCGGGAGCTCCGCCCAACCAACCCTACCTATCACAGGACCACTAAACTCCTGTTCTAGCTCTTTTTTTAGGCCTTTCAGGCGACAATGGAACATGGCTAACCCATGCATCCACGTTCAGGAATAGCAGTTCATTCGATCAATGACGAGCAAAGGAAGCATTCTGTCTTTCAAACCTTTTCTGATCCCGGATCGCTGTGATGAACGAACATCGGTGCGGGCTCAAGTAGTTTAGTAAATATAGTATATCCGGGTGTCAGTATGAAAGATGGATCAAATCCTCGTGGTGAGGAGGCAGCTTAGTCTCCGTAGTTAATCTCTCTCCTTGGGCACAGAACTGTAAATCTGTCTTTCTCTGCCTAGACCCAAACCAGCCAGCAACTGGAGAAAGGCAGGATGAATCAACACCTCCTACTAATGGGGATCTACTAACCAATGCAACCGGGAAACCTTCTATCAAAAGTTCTGAACTAGCATCCGAAGCTAGGCGGTACTCTGCCTTGTATTGCCGTTACTTGGATTAGGGAAGAAGGAAGGGCTTACACCAGAACTCGTTGATCTGATCTTCTATGCCCGGGAAGGAGGAGTCAATAGAGAGAGCTTCGGATCGAATCTTTGGAATCTCATCTCTAGAGGCAGCATCTTTCTCTAGTTCCGCGCAATCCATGCGAATCCATATGCAAACAAAGGTAGCTGGAACATTTATTAACCTCACCCTTCTTCCCCTTAGACCTTATTTATGGCTCGGACCCTCCTGTACCACCAAGGCAGACAGATACGTTTCCTAGCCCTTGCGCAAGCCTTTCTTTAGCAGCATGGTGGAAACCATTATACTAGCTCCTACTTTGCCTTCACAACCGGCACATACAAGGCGCCTTGTCATCCATAATGCAAAAGGAATTCAGGCGGGGTGGGGGCACTGCCCTCGCCCTGCGAAGGAACTCCAGTCCCAAGACCACAAATCATCGAGTTGCACCGTTGGCTCGGCCTGACCAGCCAGCCATCCGGATCGACAGGCACGCCCCTCGCAAGTCCCGCCAGTAATTGGAGTATTCTATAATCCTTCCGTCCCGTGCCCGCAGTAGGCTTGAGTTATATAACCCTCCGTTCGGTCTGGCTAGTATAGTATCCTTCGCCGAACTCGCCTTAAACAGTAGGCTACAGTCTAAAATACCCCCTTTCCTTCCCCCCGAAGGCTAGGCGTAGTGCATAGCTCTTGGGGATAACAACAGACCAACTGATGAACGAATTTGATCTCTTATGTTCCTGAAGGAGTGAGTGAACGTAGTGAACGGTGCAAGCAGCAAGAGGTGCAACATCAAGTGTTGCGGTTTGATGAATCGGAGGGCTAAATAGCACCTGCTCTTTCGTCACAGCCATCAAGCTAGCAACAAGACGACTAAGCCTATTCGCCCCACAAAGAGGCCGCCTTCGGGACTGCTTAACAAGGAAGACAGACTGTCACACGGCCTAAGAGAGAGAAAGAAAAGTAAGTGACGGCGGAGTCGGTCATTCTACTTCCCGGTTCTTTTACCAGCCAGCCTACGGCACCTGAGCATCCGCACGACGTTCTCATATGATCCTGTGACTGGGCCTAGGCAGTTCTCCAGAAGGGTATCGTCAAGACCTCTCGAGACGAGAATAGACGAAGGGAAAGGAAGGAAAGATATTCGACATACACCGACTGAAGACTGTTTCCTGTGGTTTGTCTTTTAGAACAAGAAGAACATTCTCCTATTACTGTGAAGGAACCCATATTTGGTGAAATAAGTTTATAATCTTTAATTATTACACTGGATGTTGCAGAGGAAACACTGTAAGAAAATGAACTCTCTTTGTTAAAATTTTCTTTCATACCCTTAAGGGGCGACGATTGCGCTAAGAATAAGATGATAATTTTCGGGCTAAAACTAGATTATGGGCGACAACCCACTGAACACATAAGAGTTTTCAACAAACAGGGGGGGGGTAGGAAATGCTTCTGAAAAGATGCCTTCGGGTGTCTCTTCATACATTCGAGAGAAGCTTTCCCCTTATCTTTAATAAGCATTGCTATCGCCAATCTCGCAATCTTCAAGCAACTCTATTTTGGTCAAAAGAGCTTATTCTGAGTTCTAATTCCCCGAATTCTGTAAGCTTGCTTGGTCTACTTTGTTCTGATTTCATTGTATTCCTCCGTATTCAGCATTCGCCGGTGTCACAAAAAGCAAAAGCATATCAATTCGTTGAGGCAACTAGTCTTGGTAAGGTTTACCACTGAGGGTAGGCAGTGTGCATTCTTCTCTCGGCTCTAGAACAGGTAGTTTACTTGCTCGACCATAGGGAGAGGGAGAGGAAGAAGGGAAGTTAGCCTTTCTTCTTTCTTTGCCAAAGCGGGGCCCACCGTTATCATGTTGCATGATGAAACCTCTTGGTCTTCATCTGAGAAGTGGTTTTGTTGCTCTCTTGGATTTCAGGTGGTCCGCAAGGGTGACCGGAACCCTTACCTTAATTCTTTGGGGTAACCACTTCCCAATCGTCATCCTCATTGAGATCGGGGTCTCCCCACATTATATCTCCATCTGGGCTATTGACGGCTACCAACCCCCGCAGTATCTCTTCTGAGTAATCAGGGATGACCCGAACTTCGGTGTCCAGAGGATCCATCTCTTCGACGGGTATAGAGACTGGTTGCAGTGCTCCAAACCTTCTTGCGCCAGCTCTTTAAAGACAAAACACTGTCTTAGTGTATGTCCCACAACCTGTGGAACCGGCAGTAGTTGGAATCATCAACTTTCTCGATCTCGGCGGGTCGCTTACACGGAGGTAGAGTAGAGTCAGCTGACCGTTAGCGATCAACATGTCAAAAGATGGCGTCTACCTTGCTTTCATCGAAATCCCCAACTTTAGAGAGTCGTTCTTTGAGAGAGATTTTCTTTGCCTGCTTCTTTTCATCCCCGTTTTCGTTCTTTTGCGCAGGGGCGTTGGGCTTTTTCCTGTCCAGCGATTTGTATCGCCATTGATTCTTTATTTTTTGTTTTAGAAGACTCGCCTCTTCTGATCTACGACCACCCTTCTCTTTTTCATGATCTTTGAGGGCAGCCTCTGTTTCCGTGGCAATGGCTAAGAGCTCCCCCAGTGTTTTAAGCTTCAAGCCCACACCAGCTTCAGGCGTGGCTTAAAGTTAAAATTCATTCGACACATGTCAGTCAGACTCTCGTGGGAGTGTGGCTCTGGGCATTTTACTGCCAACGCTCTCCATCCTTTCATAAAGGAATCGACTGAATCATTGTGCGCTTGCTTAGTGGCACACAGCTGGCCTGTGGTGGATTTTTCGTCCTCATCCGCCCACGAGTTTATGGTTCCAGCAGGCAACCTGGCATACCAATCGAATGCAGTCTCGCAGAGGGTGCTTACGAAAAGACGTATCATCAAAGCGTCGTTTCCGGCAATGCCCCCAGTAAATGCCTTAAAATTACAAATATGCTGCCTAGGGGCCCCTCTCCCGTCAAAAGACTTCAGGTTGGGTTGTTTGAACTTGGGGGGAAAGGCCTTTCCATGTAAAGGGGTATGGCGCGACAATCCCTTTTTGCTTCATTTAACTTTCTTCATTCAATTGAGAGAGAGTCTGTTGAAGATCCCTCCGCCCTATTAGTAAAGCTACTTGATCATCTTCAGATTGGCGTATCTCCTCGTGTCGCGAGGACTGCCCCTCGGTCATGTTCTTCTGTGGATTACTGGTTTCGCCAATTTTTTCTGACCTTGGGGATCTCCTTGTTCTGCCTTGTCTTTTGAACAAATAAGAGCTCGCATAGCTTCTCTAATCTCCATCATCTTATCTAGCCTTTCTTCGGTACTTTTGTTGAGTTTGGCTGTGGCTTCTTTAGGGGGTATTTCGTCCTCGTTGGTTACAAAGACGTGTTCTGTTCTTTACACTTCTGATGAGACGGTACGTGCCAAGTCTTCGGACTCATCGGAAGACGGGTCATCACCGGGTTCTGTTTGGCCTCCGGGATTGTCATATATGACAACCGATGTTGCTCGTGACACTTAAAATCCTTGGCCTTGTTTTTCCAACCTCGCCCTCAACTAATACTTAGTTAAGCCCTAAAGCCCTCGCTCGCGTTCGCCGAGATTCAGTTTCAAACAACTGAGCAAGAGGGATGTCGGAATCTATTTCGGGGACCATTTTGCCCTTCTTTTTCCGCCTTACCCACCATGTTAACTGTTACAACAGATTCTTCGTGCTCTTTTGGAACCCATTTATGGGGGCTGCTTTGGTGTTTGGGCAAGCTTTCTTTTTATTGCCCGTTGACGGGCCCTTCGGCCTCCCCTTCTTTTCTTTCTGTTATGACAAAAGCCTTTTCTTGCCGGCCTTCTTTCCCATTCCAGCGGCTTGTTTGTTCGCTCGTAGATGCCTCATCGTTCTCAACATGTATGTTTCCTTTGCTGATCCGGTCTTGAATAGTTTGTTTGAGTGTTGGTGCCATGCCCCCCAATTCCATGGTACTTCACAAGTAGTCATTCGTATTGCACCATCTCGGTTTAGGCCGAAGAAGGAAGGTTTAGTTTTCGCGCCCGTTCTACTCGCCCTTTCCGTCCAAAAAAGACGGATTCTAAGGTTTTTCCCAGGTTAGAGAACTTTCCCCGCTGTCCTTCTTTCAGCCGGTCCTAACTTCCTTCTCTTCTGGTTAATCCTATGAATCGGTAATCGGATCGGCAACAGGTAACAGGCTTTATCTGGGTTCAATTCCTTGATTCCTACCCATTGGATTAATTCCTTCGATGCTTGCTCGGAGCGGGGTCGACTCAATATCGAGAGACTCACCTACCGAGGACTTTATCGCACCTTTATGTCTCCATCTCTCGAGTCGAGCTCAACCTCTGGCGGGTATTGTTTGGTCTGGAGTGCGGTGCATATTTCTGGATGAACCCCTGTTTGAAGATGAGTGGATCGGGAATCTAACCCAGCGAAGAAAACGCCTACTTATAAGTCAGGCGCACTAGCGCACCAAGCAAGAAAACGGCTGGATTGACTGGCTAGCTCGTGCAATCAACGAAAAATTCCTTCGCGTTAGTAAGCCAAGCAAGCCTGGTTCCCGGGCACTACGGTAGGACGTGGATCGATCATGACGAGAATGGACTTCTCCGTAATGTAATGTAATAGAAGAGTAACAGTCCAGTTCCCCGGGCTTTCTCCCTTCTCGACCAGACGAAGGAGATATGCATTCAATTCAGGCGGGTAAGGGCTTGGCTTGACCCTGTGTTCTCCCCTGGTCGGGTCGGAGGCGAAGACTGGCAAAGTTCATCATTCAATGGTGGGGTGCTCATAGAAAAGAAGGCGTCGCCCAACAAGTGGCGGATTTTGATGGAGTCTCGCTTTGACGCTGGGGAGATCCATAGATCTGGATAGAGTCTCGCCCATAGATAGAGGAAGAGTACGCGCGCTACGGCTTACGCAGTTGATCGGATCAGATAGCCCTTCGGGCAACCAACCAAACCCGGCACATCAAATTCCGATCAACAACTTGGAGGTATGGCTGAGTGGCTTAAGGCATTGGTTTGCTAAATCGACATACAAGAAGATTGTATCATGGGTTCGAATCCCATTTCCTCCGGCACGGAAGTGGAACGGGCGGGCGAAATTACGTGAGAGAAAGAACCTCTTGGTGGAGTCCCCCGGAGGACAGAATAGCACTATTTAGTGACTAGGAGCGGAGAGCCCGTTGCGCGTTGTTTTTGTTTGACCGACCTATCTTCTTTCTATAAGCAAGCTCCCGCTGGCAGTCCCTGGGCGGCTCTCGGCTCTTGAGCATGGTTGGGAGATTAGGCGGCAGTTGAAAGAGCTACTCGAAAGCTTGACGAACAAGCGAAAAAAGCCCTATATATTTTTTTAGTAAAGGGCTTTTCCCTTACTAGTCAAGTGGTAAGGTAGGGCGCTATTCGATGAAGAAAACAGACTTTAGGAAAGTGGTTCAGGTAGCTCAGCTGGTTAGAGCAAAGGACTGAAAATCCTTGTGTCAGTGGTTCGAATCCACTTCTAAACGGGCGAAGGGTCCAAAGGACACGTAACCGGGAGCGAGCCAGATAAAAAAAAAGTGAAAGAGGAAGCCAAAAAGCCGTATAGTGCAGGAGGCAGATTTTCTAAAAAAGCGGTTGATTACTCGGATTGGTTCTCGCGTCCCTGTGCCCAAAAGGATGGGCGAGTTCGGTTCAAGTGTTCATTGATCGGGTGGATCTATATGCTCCGGGGGGGGTGAGACGCGAGGTGTAGCGCAG